GGTTGGTCATACAATAAATCGACTATAATAGTAGTGTCCTATTTGATGAAAAAAAAAGTAAAGGTGATATCGGGTCATTCACTCCAAACAAAATGGATTTAATTATATTGAAAAAGAATAGAAATAATCAAAATTGAAGTTCTTTTCAAATCTAATTCTTTCATTCCAAAATGACTTTTTCTTAAGTATAATCTTATTTTGTAATCAAGTTACACGACACACATAATTCTTATTACTATACCCAAACCCAACTCACGAATTGAACAATGAACCTGTTGATTCGGAATGGAAAGATCGGTCGATGTTACCGTCGATGAATTGATTGATTTTATTCTATCTATTTCACTCTATCTTCTTTGAAGTCATCGGGGCCATCCATAATGACTGATAAATTAATGACTGATAAATTACAAACTTTCAATTGGAACTAATTTTCTGTCAATTGTTTGTTTTCTTACCATCATATTCGACAAAAATGGAAACTTAGGTAAGTGTTTTATCAATGTATGTAGCAAAAAAAAATATAGTTAAGTTAATTTAGCTTTTTCATGCTTACTATAACTAGTTATTTCGGTTTTCTGCTAGCAGCTTTAACTATAACCTCGGCTCTATTAATTAGTTTGAACAAGATGCAACTTATTTGAAATGAATTGAATGACCAATTCATAAAAATAAATATTTCGCCAGAATTGTGCAGGTATTGTATGATTCCTTTCCGCATCAATTGCCAGTTCTTAGTCATTGAGATTCATGAATAATTCAGATTAATATTTAGAGATAGATCTTACTTCTATTTTTATTCTCCTCAAAACAAAAAAATCAAAATGATTGAAGTTTTTCTATTTGGAATCGTCTTAGGTCTAATTCCTATTACTTTGGCAGGATTATTTGTAACTGCATATTTACAATACAGACGCGGTGATCAGTTGGACCTTTAATTGAGTAATATTTCTTTTTTTGATTGACCTCCTGCAAAGAGGAGGTCAAATACAAATTGTAATTCAACTTTATTAAGATTAAGTTATTTTATTGTGATTCGACATAAGATAAACAGAATCACGCTCTGTAGGATTTGAACCTACGACATCGGGTTTTGGAGACCCGCGTTCTACCGAACTGAACTAAGAGCGCTTTCTTATGATCCGAGATACGATTGTAAAGAAAAGGATTTTTCATACTCCAATACACCTTGCATACATATACATATAGTATGCAATACGGCAAAATTATATCAAATTTTAATCGATTTAAATTAATCCCTCCTTACTTCCTATAGAAGAAGTAATAGGTAGGGATGACAGGATTTGAACCCGTGACATTTTGTACCCAAAACAAACGCGCTACCAAGCTGCGCTACATCCCTTTCCAAATTGTTGTACAGTGGCATTGTACAAAATCCTTGTCTTGTTTTCCAGATCGTTATTTTATCCTCTATCTATATACAATTTTTCTGTCCTTTTTTTTTTTTTCTTTTTCTTTCATCTTTCATATAATAAAAGATATATATATATATCAAACTAATCTATAAAAATATATATCTCAAACTAATCTATAAAAAAAGAATGAATATTTATTTGTAATGCTCAGGAAGAGGGGGTCATCTGTTCCGACTTTTAGGTATAGGAAAATCTCACCTACTGGTTCGTTCATTGTACATATTCATCTTAGTTAAGAATTCCACATAAGACTGAATACAAATGATCTTGAACTACAGCATCTGATCATATATGTTTTACACTAAACTAAAATAAAGAAGGAGGATTTTCAATGCGAGATATAAAAACATATCTCTCCACGGCTCCTGTACTAACTACTCTATGGTTTGGGTCTTTGGCGGGTCTCTTGATAGAAATTAATCGTTTATTCCCGGATGCCTTATTATTCCCCTTTTTTCATTCTAGTTATTGATATGCAAAGAAATGAGGAGAATTAAAGATACATTTCTACGTGACTAAGATTGCGTTCCTCTTTTTTAGTTTAGTTCTTAGGATAGGAAAGAAAAAGTGTATTGAACCTCAGAAAAATGCAGTGGATCTAAGATTGAATTTTATTGAATTTTGGAGAACAGAAATAGAAATGTGAGTCCAATATATTCTATGGGCAGGCTCCACGAAATCAAATCATAAGAGAAAAAAGATACTTAAATGAAATACTGAGATTAGGGTAGTAGGATGCTGGTTCGAAAGTAATTGTATTACTTAATTATTACTCAATTAATATTAATTTAATTACAACCAAATCTTTAGAAATTCCATTTCTAGTTAGTAACTTCTATTGATTTTTTTGTTCTTTTCTTCTTCTTCGGTTCGGATCGAAAATAGAAGAATTTAAGTCGATCAAAAGGAGGTTCATGGCCAAGGGTAAGGATGTCAGAGTCAGAGTTATTTTGGAATGCGCCAGTTGTGTCCGAAATGGTATCAATAAAGAATTGCCGGGTATTTCTAGATATATTACTCAAAAGAGTCGACACAATACACCCAATCGATTAGAATTAAGAAAATTTTGTCGCTATTGTCGCACACATACGATTCATGGAGAAATAAAGAAATAGATCGAAAGGAACATGTGTACGATCTTTCCAAGGAGCAGGAAGAGGAAAGGAAAAACTTAACATATATACAACACAATATATATAACAACATATATAATCAAACGCTATTCAGTCGGATCTAAAATGAATAAAGAAATAGAATTTTCGAGATAAGGAATAAAATAACCCATGGATAAATCCAAGCAACCCTTTCGTAAATCCAAGCGATCTTTTCGTAGGCGTTTGCCCCCAATTGGATCGGGGGATCGAATCAATTATAGAAACATGAGTTTAATTAGTCGATTTATTAGTGAACAAGGAAAAATATTATCTAGACGTGTCAATAGATTGACCTTGAAACAACAACGATTAATTACTATTGCTATAAAACAAGCTCGTATTTTATCTTTGTTACCTTTTCTTAATAATGAGAAACAATTTGAGAGAGCCGAGTCGATCCCTCGAACTACTGGTCCTAAAACCAGAAATAAATAGGCATACCCCTTCAATTGACTCAAAACTCTCAAGCTCAAATTGATGTTTTGTTAAGAAAAAAATGGAGAAGGGAAAATCCTTCTTGTATTGAAAGATTTCGTTCATTCCTACTACTTATAAGTATCTTAATTTATTTTCATTCTATCTTCCCGGAGTTCATTCTCCGGGGAATTTTGTTTCAATCATTCCTGTATATTACTTTAGAATCTTTTTTATTTGAGAGATCTTATTCGAAATCATGTAAAGGCAATTTTTATTCTCTATAGCTATTTGCGCAAGTATTTTACGATTAAGAAGTAATTGCCTCTTGTACAGATTGTGTATGAATTTACTATAAGTAGGGAATACCCCATTATCACGAGTTACTGCATTTATACGAGTAATCCACAAACGACGAAAATCCCTCTTTTGCCTACCTCTATCTCGATGAGAAGAAACTAAGGCTCTCATTTTTTGTTGAGTAATTGTTCGAGTAAGTCTTGAATGAGCCCCTCTAAAAGTTGATGCAAATAAACGAATTTTTCTTCGACGTCTCCGAGCTGTATATCCTCGTCTAACTCTGGTCATTGAATCAAATTAAACTTTAATGAATAACTAATTGATTTCTCTTCATTCAGTCATTCTTTTTTTCCCTCCTCCGTTCGATTAATAACAAAGCGGATTATTCCGGTATATAAAAAATAAATTCCCATGACTTTTGCTACTATGACCTTCCCAACCACGATTTTTTATTCCTTCCAGACATTTGACCTGGAAATAAGAAATTCTACTGATACTAAAAAAAAATAGTGAGTTTCATCGTTTCTATGGTTACTTCTTAAACGGTTAGGTACTTTCTATACACCGGAGCCTCTTCTGTCATTTAATCAAATGTTATTGTGAACTTGTATAGTTCACACCCTTTGGCTCTACCCATCAATTATACAGTAATATATCTTTTCACAATAAGAGTTATCCATATAGTGACGGTATTTAAATTATGAAAGTTGGCTAGGTAGCTGACCCTATTAGTCCGTTCTTTCAAGAATAAGAGCATAATCATAGCATTTCCTCCGCTTAATGGATAATCATTTGCTACCAATGGAGAAGCGCTTCTCATCTCAAATCGAATTGATTGGATTTGCACCAATGGAAACCAAAAATTCTATACACAATATAGGAGATAGATCTTTCTTTTTAGTTTTAGATAGTAAATAGCCTTCTTCGAATCTATCTATCCTATTCATTGGTACTGATTGATCGTTGATACTAGAAAAATTGTCTTATTTGTTCGAGTTCATGATCTGAACGAGTCGCACATACACCCTAGTACATGTTCCTCGACGCTGAGGACATCCTCGAAGAGCGGGGGATTTCGTGACATTTCTTATTTTCTGTCTTGTATTTCTAATAAGTTGTTTAATAGTTGGCATATCGTATATATAGAATTATAGAATAGTTTGGTTTAGATCGATCTTAACCGGATGGTTGATTATTATGAATTATTTCTATTCAATGTCCAATCAAAGAAAATTCGAATTATGATTTGAAATGGAATCATGGATTTACACGAAATCGTTCGTATTTTCATTTTCGACCGCTACAAGATCAACAATGCCATGAGCTTGGGCTTCTGTTGCTGACATAAAAGCATCCCTTTCCATGTCTTCGGAGACAGCCCATAAGGGATTGCCCGTTCTTTGTACATAAACCCTTGTGAGTGTTTCACGAAGTTTTAGTAGTTCTTCTGCTTCCAGGATAAATTCCCCTGCTTGTGCCTCATAAAAAGAACTAGCAGGTTGGTGAATCATAACCCTGATGTTACTGATATAACAGTATGAATGTTCTTCTATTTCCCATAATTGGGCTAAAGTAAGGGATAAAAAATAAGAATAAGAAAAAAATAGAATTGAACAACCGTACAGGCATCTTTTTGCATACGGCTCTACAATGGAATTGAATTTGACCCTCTTTTCTCAAAAGACGAGGGAAATATAATCCATCCGATCCAGATCGTTGAATGATCCATTTACCACCCTTCCTTTCGTTGGAGTAATAAAATACTATGATGGCTCTGTTGCTTTCTATATTTATCTCGTCTATGATTTAGCAATCCCAAAGTTTCTTTCTGATACGATCAAATAGGGAAAAATGATCGTTTTTTTTTTTCATTTTTATACTCTTTCTTTAATAAAATGAATATCAGAAAGAGACTTCCGGTTTGGAATAAAAGTGGTTTGTGACGCTGAAATGTACTCCCGACACGTAAGATCAAATCGAAAATAACCTTTATTTCATATTACTATCTCGATACAAAACCTCATGTTATGAAAAAACAATAATGGTTTGTTCATATCGAACTCAAAGTGCCATGCTATTATTACTTATAATTCATATTCGATATGGCGAAGGCATAGTCTTCTTTTTTTTTTTTTAACAAACTCATTGGCGCCAAGCGTGAGGGAATGCTAGGCGTTTGGTAATTTCTCCTCCGACTAGAATTAAAGATCCCATTGAAGCGGCTAATCCCATGCATATTGTATGTACATCAGGTGGCACAAATTGCATAGTATCATAAATGGCCATTCCTGGGATTACCCATCCGCCGGGAGAGTTTATAAACAAATAAAGATCCTTAGTAGCATCTTCTATACTGAGATATACCATGAGACCAACAAGTTGATTTGAGATCTCATTATCAACCTCTTGGCCCAAAAAAAGTAATCTTTCTCGATGAAGTCGGTTGATTAGGACAAAATTGTATCCCTCAGAAACCGTACGTGCACCTTTGGATGCATACGGTTCAAAAAAAAAATTGCGAAAAAAAAATCAATGTGTCGATTCCAGTCCCATTTCTTTTTTTTGTAACAGGTTTTAAAATGGAATGAAAGGGTTTGTTTTTCTTTTTTTCTATTTTTCAAAAAAAAAGAAAAGGTTTTTTGGACCCCGCCCTATACTATAAAAACTATAAAATAAGAAAAAAGAATTTACTGAACTTATTGAACTAATCTCTCGTTGATATATTGTTTCATCACGATTTAAATCACAATGTCGTTTTCTTGTTCCTGAATGGGCCTTTTCAATTCTTTTAGGTTCATGTTCTACTCCGGGTAAAGATCTGTCCGAATTCCATTTGTACATATAGGGCAAATAATTTCAGTACCACTTCTTGTTTTTTCAATTCGTTTCATGCTTTACTTGCCTTCCCACAAACTATTCGCTGTATTCATCTATTATACAAGTGGTAATTGTAGATATATTACCAATTTGGTATTTTCTGAACGGAGCCTGAATATTTTATCGGTCTAAGTCAACCATAAATTCTTCTACTTCTAATTGATAATGTTGATCCCGAATATAAATTGATCTAATTGCACTTCACGCTACAAATAATTGACAGTCAATATTTCTTGGGCGAAGCATAGAATATCTCGATCGGGGGAGAGAACGGGGTAAATCCCATATGACCCAATATGTCTGACAAGTCGCACTATACGTCAACCCAAACCGCATCTTCCTCTCCAGGACTCCGAAAAGGTACTTTTGGGACACCAATAGGCATTAAATTAAACAAAAAAATTAAGCACTATACTTCACTTTAATATGGAAACGTAACAATGGGTTTATTGTCTTCATCATCCTTTTTTTTTCTGTTTATTCTATTTTATCCCTAAATTAGAAGGGAAAACTTATTGAATAAAGAAAAATTTTAATGAAAGGATCGATCGTTCGAATGATAAATAAGTTTCTATGCACTCGTTCCCCCAAAATAGGATCAATCCTTCCATTGCGTATTCGTACTCATCGGGTATAGTATAGAATAGATCTGTTTCTCTTTGTTCTTATGAACAGAATTGTTCCCTTATTTTCAAGGGAACGGAATAAATATTAATCCTTTCTAAGACAGAATCCACTGTAAAGGTTAGGTACTATAGTATAGTCTTTTCCAATGCGATAAAGTTACATAGTGTCTATTTATTTTTGATAAAGGGGTATCTCCATGGGTTTACCTTGGTATCGTGTTCATACTGTCGTATTGAATGATCCCGGTCGATTACTTTCTGTCCATATAATGCATACCGCTCTGGTTTCTGGTTGGGCCGGTTCGATGGCTCTATACGAATTAGCAGTTTTTGATCCCTCTGACCCCGTTCTTGATCCAATGTGGAGACAAGGTATGTTTGTTATACCCTTCATGACCCGTTTAGGAATAACCAATTCATGGGGTGGTTGGAGTATTTCAGGGGGAACTATAACGAATCCGGGTATTTGGAGTTATGAAGGTGTGGCAGGGGCACATATTGTGTTTTCCGGCTTGTGCTTCTTGGCAGCTATCTGGCATTGGGTGTATTGGGACCTAGAAATATTCTGCGATGAACGTACGGGAAAACCCTCTTTGGATTTGCCCAAAATCTTTGGAATTCATTTATTTCTCTCAGGGTTGGCTTGTTTTGGCTTTGGCGCATTTCATGTAACAGGCTTGTATGGTCCCGGAGTATGGGTGTCCGATCCTTATGGACTAACTGGAAAAGTACAATCTGTAAATCCAGCATGGGGTGTGGAAGGTTTTGATCCTTTTGTTCCGGGGGGAATAGCCTCTCATCATATTGCAGCGGGTACATTGGGCATATTAGCGGGTCTATTCCATCTTAGTGTTCGTCCACCTCAACGCCTATACAAAGGATTACGTATGGGAAATATTGAAACTGTGCTTTCCAGTAGTATCGCTGCTGTTTTTTTTGCAGCTTTCGTAGTTGCCGGAACTATGTGGTATGGTTCAGCAACTACCCCAATCGAATTATTTGGCCCCACTCGTTATCAGTGGGATCAGGGATACTTCCAGCAAGAAATATATCGAAGAGTTGGGGCTGGACTGGCCGAAAATCTGAGTTTATCGGAAGCTTGGTCTAAAATTCCCGAAAAATTAGCTTTTTATGATTACATTGGTAATAATCCCGCAAAAGGGGGATTATTTAGAGCAGGCTCAATGGACAACGGGGATGGAATAGCTGTTGGATGGTTAGGACACCCCATCTTTAGAGATAAAGAAGGGCATGAACTTTTTGTACGTCGTATGCCTACCTTTTTTGAAACATTTCCGGTAGTTTTGGTAGATGTAGACGGAATTGTTAGAGCCGATGTTCCTTTTAGAAGGGCAGAATCAAAATATAGTGTTGAACAAGTAGGTGTAACTGTTGAGTTCTATGGTGGCGAACTCAATGGAGTCAGTTATAGTGATCCCACTACTGTGAAAAAATATGCTAGACGTGCCCAATTAGGTGAAATTTTTGAATTAGACCGGGCTACTTTGAAATCCGATGGTGTTTTTCGTAGTAGTCCAAGAGGTTGGTTCACTTTTGGGCATGCTTCATTTGCTCTGCTCTTCTTTTTCGGACACATTTGGCATGGCGCTAGAACCTTGTTCAGAGATGTTTTTGCTGGTATTGATCCAGATTTGGATGCTCAAGTGGAATTTGGAACATTCCAAAAAATTGGAGATCCAACTACACGGAGACAAGCAGTCTGATACAACATTGTTGGGGTATCTTCCGCTTATATATTTTTGTTTTATTTGATATAGTGTACTAAAGACAGTGTACTGAATAAATTTTGACTTGAATCACCATCTTTTTTTTTTACTCTTTCACTTTCTTTATACGGTAAATGATCCCAAATGAATAGGAATAGATGTGGAAGCTATAATTGTAAATCACAATCGAATCTATGGAAGCATTGGTTTATACATTCCTCTTAGTCTCAACGTTAGGCATAATTTTTTTCGCTATCTTTTTTCGAGAACCACCTAAGGTTCCGACTAAAAAAATGAAATAATTTTTCATTATCTTAATTGAAGTAATGAGCCCCCCCAATATGGGGGGCTCATTACTTCAATTAGTCCCCGTGTTCTTCGAATGGATCTCTTAGTTGTTGAGAAGGTTGGCCAAAAGCGGTATATAAAGCGTACCCAGTAAAGCTTACAAGTAAACCAGATATGAAGATGGCGATTAGGGTTGCTGTTTCCATTTATTTTTAGATGATTTTAAGATCACAATACAATGGATCTACAATAAGATCGTTTAATCGTTTATTTACAACTACAACGGAATGGTATACAAAGTCAACAGATCTCAACCAATGATTAAATAAAATAGGATTTATGGCTACACAAACCGTAGAGGGTAGTTCCAGATCTGGGCCAAGACGAACTATTATAGGGGATTTATTAAAACCGTTGAATTCGGAATATGGTAAAGTAGCTCCAGGCTGGGGTACTACGCCACTTATGGGGGTGGCAATAGCTTTATTTGCGGTATTCCTATCTATTATTTTGGAAATTTATAATTCTTCCGTTTTACTGGATGGAATTTCCATGAGTTAAGTTCATAAGATCCTAGGTTTTCAATCAAAAAAAAATTACTTAAAACTCCGATTTCTAGATCATTCTGGTAGTTCGACCGTGGAATTTATTTGTTTCGGTATTTCCGGAATATGAGTGTGTGACTTGTTATAATTGATCCTATTGATAATACAGAGAATGAGTCTGTCATCTTTATCAAGGCGATTCTACCCCGTCAGATATTTATTCTAGTATCTTGAGCACGGAATATAATATATACAATAGATAAAAAAAAGAAATATTTGAACTATGATTCATACTCACTATTCAGACTTCACGACCGGACTAAAAAAAATAGGTATTTCCGAAATCAAACGATTTTTCTTCCTTCAGACTTATTTTCACCGAAATACAGCTGTTTCTTTTCTATAGATTTTGTTGAGTTATTACATCTATTCATTGAATAAGTGATGATCAAAGGATTCTTACTCAGAAAACCTTTGAGTTTAGCTTGGGACTTTATTAAATATCATCGTGGTTCTAGTATGAATCTGAGGTTTCAATTGATTCATGGGGTCTCAACAAGAGAATTCCTATTTATTATATTAATAGTAAAACAAGAGTCAATCTGCATTACGTACAAAAAAACAACAAATCAAATAACAAAAAAAATAGGGAAGAGAAGATTCAAAACTCCTGTAACGATCAACATAAAGAAAGACGGATGAGCCAACTTGATTTGGTATTATCTTTCACAAAGAAGAAATTCCGGATTTTTGTTACTTCGTATTTTCGGGCAAAATAGAATCAAGTGGATAAGAAGTTTTGAACTTTTTATTACATATCTGTTGAAAACCAGTATTTGTGTGTTACTGCTTGAGCCGTACGAGATGAAATTCTCATATACGGTTCTCGAGGGGGGGTTCCTATCTCAATAAAGTATATGATTGGTTCGAGGAACGTCTCGAGATTCAGGCGATTGCAGATGATATAACTAGTAAATATGTTCCTCCTCATGTTAACATATTTTATTGTCTAGGGGGGATCACACTTACTTGCTTTTTAGTACAAGTAGCTACGGGTTTTGCTATGACTTTTTACTATCGTCCAACCGTTACGGAAGCCTTTTCCTCTGTTCAATACATAATGACTGAGGCCAACTTTGGCTGGTTAATCCGATCAGTTCATCGATGGTCAGCAAGTATGATGGTTTTAATGATGATCCTGCACGTATTTCGTGTGTATCTCACAGGTGGATTTAAAAAACCCCGCGAATTAACTTGGGTTACAGGCGTGGTTCTGGCTGTATTGACTGCATCTTTTGGTGTAACTGGTTATTCCTTACCTCGGGACCAAATTGGTTATTGGGCCGTAAAAATTGTGACGGGTGTGCCTGAAGCTATTCCCGTAATAGGATCCCCTTTGGTAGAGTTATTACGTGGAAGTGCTAGTGTGGGCCAATCCACTTTGACTCGTTTTTATAGTTTACACACTTTTGTATTGCCTCTTCTTACTGCTGTATTTATGTTAATGCACTTTCTAATGATACGTAAGCAAGGTATTTCAGGTCCTTTATAGAGAAGATAGATCATAGATATTTGTAAAAATGATATATTATTTGGGGGAGGAAAATAGTATTTCATTGCTACAAATATGGATTATTGAAAAAAAAAATAAGACATATTGTTTGGATACTTCTCTTCAACTCCGAAGTATTGTATTCTTTATTTTATATGAATAGTTGAAGTGGATTTTCCGAAGAGAAGATGGATTATGGGAGTGTGTGACTTGAACTATTGATTGGTCCATGCAGATATATGATTTTATCTGCCACGTTAGAATTCACAACCAAATGTGTCTCCGTATCCAACCACCACGTAAGTACCTTACGTATCAAAGGATAGGCTGGTTTGTTTGCGAAGAATCTTTTCTATGATCATACCCGATCATGTCATGCATGAACAGGCTCCGCAAGATCCCGTAGAATATGGAATTAAGTGATGTGGCATGATTCAGATTATGTTCTATCTATCTATTTCACTTATCTATTTATAGTATAGAAATGCATTCACTTCCTCTGCATCGACCTGATTTATGATACTATCGGAGTGAAATAAAAGATCTAAAGAAAAACAGAGGCTGGACTTTATTAGATTAGTAACAAGTAAATACTTTGTATGTAATACAATCGAGAATCGAGATGTTGTGGGGATAAACACCAACCAAAAGACATGAGACAATCCAGGAAGCACTTAATCATGATCAAAGATCAAATTAGTAAGCCTACTTGGATATTGAGCATTTACCTTTCTTTAAGAACTGAAAGAACTGAATTCTTTGCACTGAATAGTTTACAAATTGAGTCTGGTAAATCTTTTCTTATATAGAGTCATTATAATACATTATAATTATATTATGTGTGTGGATATGTATGAAAGATATTATATATATTTCATCATATGAATCTATTTCTGTTATTCCTTTGATTCTTGCTCGAGCCGGATGATGAAAAATTATCATGTCCGGTTCCTTCGGGGGATGGATCCATAAGAATTCATCTATCCCAATAACAAAGAAACCTGATTTAAATGATCCTGTATTGAGAGCTAAATTGGCCAAAGGAATGGGGCATAATTATTATGGAGAACCCGCCTGGCCCAATGATCTTTTATATATTTTTCCAGTAGTAATTCTAGGTACTATTGCATGTAACGTAGGCTTAGCAGTTCTAGAACCGTCAATGATTGGTGAACCGGCGGATCCATTTGCAACTCCTTTGGAAATATTACCCGAATGGTACTTTTTTCCCGTATTTCAAATACTTCGCACAGTACCAAATAAGTTATTGGGTGTTCTTTTAATGGTTTCAGTACCAACAGGATTATTGATAGTACCATTTTTGGAAAATGTGAATAAATTCCAAAATCCATTTCGTCGTCCAGTAGCTACAACAGTTTTTTTGATCGGTACCGCAGTAGCTCTTTGGTTAGGTATTGGAGCAACATTACCTATTGATAAATCTTTAACTTTAGGTCTTTTTCAAATTGATTCAACTTCAACCGTGAAATACCTTAGCGTAGGTATCTAGGGGATAGTCACTTTAAAGTGACTATCCCCTAGATACCTTAATTTTATTACGATTCATTCTGTAAAAATATGGATTGTGCCGAAGATGAAAAACTAATTTTCTTCTTTTTTTTCTTTCAAAAAAAAAAAGAAGATGAAATAATTATAATGGATTTCAAATTAAAACTTTTTCTTAGGTAAATCAACTGCAAAATGCTTCTGTAGAGTGTCCAATATTTGTTTTACATCTTCTATGCGAAAATATTCAATTTTTATAAGATTTTCTTGACCCTTACTCAAAAGGTCCAATAATGTATGTATATCGCACCTTTTGAGACAATTATAGGTCCTGGAAGGTAATTCTGATTGGTCAATAAAAATATATTTCAATGGAATTCCCTTTTTGTTTTTCTTTAGATTAGATAATCTATCTTGAAAGGTAAAAGGGGGTAAAGTAAACTTGTTTTTATTTTCCTCGAAATTAATGTTTTCTTCCTCTGCATGGAGAAAAGGAACAAATAAATCAATTAAATTACGAGAAGCTTCATAAAGTGCTTCTTTAGGAGTTAAACTTCCATTTGTCCATATTTCTAGAAAAAGTATTTCTTGTTTTTCATTCCCATTACCATAAGAATGAATACTATGATTTGCATTTCGAACAGGCATGAATACAGCATCTATAGAATAACTTCCATCATGAGAATTAGTTATGGGTTTCATACGATATCCGCGATCTCTCTTGATTTGTAATTCAATGCGCAAATCAATTGGTTCTGTCAGATTAGCTATATACTGTGTCGTATCAACTATTTCCACGGAAGGTGGTGAGATGATATCTTGAGCAGTTACGTACCTAGGACCTCTAACACAAATGGATGCGTCTCTAATTCCATAGAGATTACTTCTCAATACAATTTCTTTCAAATTTAATAAAATTTCATGTACTGATTCTTCAATACCTACTACTGTAGAATATTCATGTGGTACCTTCTCAGATTTTGCACGTGTGATACATGTTCCTTCTATTTCTCCAAGTAAAGCCCTCCGCATGGCAATACCTATGGTATCGGCTTGCCCTTTCATAAGCGGGGACAGAATGAAACGTCCATAATAAAGACGTTTACTGTCTACTCGTGATTCAACACACTTCCACTGTAGTGTTCGAGTGGATTCTGTTATTTCCTCTCGAACCATACTAATATTCTAATTTGATCAGATTATTGAATCATTTATTTCTCTTGATAGTTGTTTAATTCTTATTTCTACACACGTCTTTTTTTTGGAGGTCGACATCCATTATGTGGCATAGGTGTTACATCACGTACGAAACTTAATAGTATACCACTTCTACGAATGGCTCGTAATGCTGCATCTCTTCCGAAACCAGGACCCTTTATCATAACTTCTGCTCGTTGTATATCCTGATCAATTATTGTACGAATAGCGTTTACTGCTGCAGCTTGAGCAGCATAGGGTGTTCCTCTTCTTGTGCCTTTGAATCCAGAAGTACCCGCGGAGGCCCAAGAAACCACCTGACCACGTACATCTGTAACAGTTACAATGGTATTGTTGAAACTCGCTTGAACATGAATAACTCCTTTTGGTATTCTACGTCCATTCTTGCGTGAACCAATACGTCCATTCCTACGTGAACCAATTCTTGGTATAGGTTTTGTCATATTTTATTATCTCATAAATATGAGTCAGAAATATATGTAAACATACGGAGATATCCATTTCATGTTAAAACAGATCCCTTTTTTTTTACAGGGATCCCCATTTTAGAAAGAAAGTTCTTTTTTTTTAAGGATTACCCTTGTCTCTGTTTATGTCTCGGATTGGAACAAATCACCATAATTCGTCCACGCCTATGGATCAGTCGACATTTCTCACAAATTTTACGAACAGAAGCCCTTATTTTCATATTTCTCATTCCTTTACCCCTGAATCTACTCCTTGGAAGAAAATAAGTCTCTTGAATTTTTGAACTTCGAATTGTATACCATACCCTACGAAAGGAATGTTTAAAAAAATCATTTAATCGTTCGAATCCTTGTTACGAAGTCTATAAATTATACGTCCTTTGGTTGAATCATAACGACTTACTTCGATTTTTACTCTATCTCCAGGTAGTATCCGTATAAAACTGCGCCGTATCCTTCCTGAAACATAACCTAGAATTAAATCTTCATTATCTAAACGTACCCTGAACATACCATTGGGAAGTGATTCAGTAATTAAACCTTCATGAATCAATTTTTGTTCTTTCATTCCAGGTAACCCCTTTTAAGTATCAACTAATGGAGGAAGAGTTATATAACTCACTTTTCTTCTCTATTCTCTATTTCACAAATAGGAATTTAGAGGTAAAATTAGGATACCGGAGGAGGATCACCATATATAACACAAAACTTCTCCTCCAATTTTTTTTAATCGAGCTTCTCGATCTGTCATTATACCTTGAGAAGTAGAAAGAATTACAATCCCTATTCCACCTAAAATCTTAGGAATTCGTTGATAGTTGGAATAGATTCGTAGACCGGGTCGGCTGATACGCTTTAAAATAGTTCTATATACTCCTTTACTAGTCCTTCTATGTCGTAGGGTTGAAACCAAGAAAAATCTCTGACTTTCCTGATGTTTTCGAACGTTTTCAATAAAACCTTCTCGCAGAAGTATTTTAACAATGTTTTCGGTGATATTAGTAGATGCTATTCGAACCGTTCCTTTTTTATCCATGTCAGCATTTCTTATAGAAGTTATTATATCGGCAATAGTATCCCTACCCATGATGAACTAGAATTATTGGTGTCTCCTAATTTTGATATAATCAACATGTTTTTTCTTTGTTTTTCTTTTTTTTTATTCAAAGTATATGCGTGAGACCTAATCTACTAAGAATTAATTGCTCTATTTTTGATACCCGAAACTATTATAGTTTCATCTACTAGTATTTATAATACCTCGGGAGCTAATGAAACTATTTTAGTAAAATTCAACTGTCTCAATTCCCGAGGAATCGCACCAAAAACTCGAGTTCCTTTTGGATTTCCTTCTTGATCAATGACAACCGCTGCATTGTCATCATATCGTATTATAATACCGTTGTCACGTTTGAGTTCTTTACATGTACGTACAATTACAGCTCTAATTACTTCTGATCTTTCTAGAGGCATATTGGGCACTGCTTCTTTGATTACAGCAACAATAACGTCACCAATATGAGCATATCGGGGATTCCCTGCCCCTATGATTCGAATACACATCAATTCTCGAGCCCCGCTGTTATCTGCTACATTCAAAAGGGTTTGGGGTTGAATCATATCATTTTTCTTTTTTTATCTGTTATTTCAATGCAAAGAATGTCAATGCAAAGAATGAAGGAAAAAAAGAGATATTGTCTTTCCAGAAATAAAGAAATCTGTGGTTGTTTGTTTTTTCATCTCAATATAATGAAATAAAATAACCCTTTTGTTTTTGTTTAGTTCTATGCCCCTATCCTGCAATAACAAATTGAGTTGGTATAGGCATTTTGGACGCAGCTATTGAAATAGCGGCCCTAGCTACAGTTTCTGATACTCCGCTCATTTCATAAAGTATTCGACCCGGTTTAACAACGGATACCCAATATTCGGGAGATCCCTTTCCTGAACCCATACGTGTCTCTGTGGGTCTTACTGTAACTGGTTTGTCGGGAAATATACGTATCCATATTTTTCCACCACGACGCGCATATCGTGTCATTGCTCTTCGCCCTGCTTCTATTTGTCTAGCTGTGATCCAAGCGGGTTCAAGTGCCTGAAGAGCATATCGACCAAAACTAATATGATTACCTCGACAAGATATCCCCCGCATTCTTCCTCTATGTTGTTTACGAAATCTGGTTCTTTTGGGGTTATAGTTGATGGTCGTTTCTTGATTCCATCTCTACTGCAGAACTGGACATGAGAGTTTCTTCTCATCCGGCTCCTCGCGAATGAAATGATTCAATAATATTAGATACTTCTAATAAATAATGCACTAAACTAAGTAATGTTTTTTTTTAATATTTAATTTGTTGAACTGTATATACAATACAATCAAGATACAAAGCTAGACATATATATTTATTTGTAAATATAGATAATGCTTTTTTTATTTATATTATAACGAATCATTCTTTTTTTTATATCCCTATTGAACTACGCCAAACACAATATTGTAATCCAATAAACAAGGGTTTCGCGAGCGAATATTGACTCTTTTCTGCTTCATTCGTAACTTCAATCCAATCCATGACTTCTCAAAATAAATCAATTTGTTTTTGGTTCGTTCCGCCATCCCACTCAATGAATCATTAGCATTCGTTTTCAATAGAATCTATGCAGTCACAGGTTCCACCGTTCCTATAGCTTCTCCATTAATGGCTAGGTCTGAACTCTGCAACGGAGCTCTCAACAAAATTCGGTTCCGGGTCAACCTTCTCAGTTTCAATTAACTCCAGGCTCTTTATTATTTTATACTTAATTTTTTTGTATACTAATATTTTATTTTATATTCAGTATTGATGCTTTATCACATTGCCTTTATATGAGATAATTCATAGACCATACATATTCAAATCATATATCATTGGTATTTTTGTTCTCTCTTTCTATCATCCTTCCATTTATCCACATCCCTTACTTTTGCCTCACAACCCTTCTTTTTTATGGGATAAATTTCAGTTGCTACAACTATATGATTGATCCAGTCATATAGTGACTCTTTCTTGGGATCTAGACAATACGAAGAAATAAGTTGGTTATTTATATGGTTATTAAGTTCATAGTAGAGTTCAGTCTATATTTTTTAGAAATCCTAACTCTAAACTGACTTTTTTTTTAAGTTAAAGAAAAAATTAACGAGTCACACACTAAGCATAGCAATTCTAACAAAAAATGGTCAATCGAATTTTTATTCAACCCTATAGAATTAGAATTGCTCTTTTTTTTTAATAGAAAAAGAATGAAACAGTTTGTAATTTTTTGTTCTATCACTATAGATTAGCCAGAATAGTACAACAAATAAAGGTCCATTATTCCTCGTCTACAAATATCCAAATTTTTATGCCT